TGCCTACATTGCATTTGCAGGTAAAAGAGTAATTGAACAAACATTGAATAAGACATTACCTGAGGGTTCACAGTCGGCTGAATATTTATTCCATAAGGGCTTATTCGATCCAATCGTACCACGTAATCCTTTAAAAGGTATTTTGAGTGAGTTATTTCACCTCCATGTTTTCTTTCCTGTGAATCAAAATTCAATCAAGTAGAGCCTTAATAAAAAAATATTAATATACTTAATTAATAAATAAAAAAGTGGGTTATCATACATATATTTCATGTCGAAAGATGAAAAATTCTGTTCTACATTCCGTTTCCATATATATACTCATGTATATATAGACTTCTAGATTCATTCTAATTATTCTATAATTCTAATAATTCTACTCATCTAGATATACTTATTATAATTATAGAATTCGTCTACTTCTAAGAAATTTTCATAATTATATATATATATGAATATATGCATTATAATAATTCTAAGATATCTTTCTAACAATAAATAACAGATAAAAATATTAATATAATTAGGATAAATAACATAACAATAATAATAAATAACAGGTACAAATATTAAGTCTATTAAATCGAGGTATCCATTCTATGACAACTTTCAACAACTTACCCTCTATTTTTGTGCCTTTAGTGGGCTTAGTTTTTCCGGCAATTGCAATGGCTTCTTTATCTCTTCATGTTCAAAAAAACAAGATTTTTTATTTTTAAATACGATGGCGCTAAATCTTGTATATATATTTTAAGAATGCGACTTCTACTATAACACAGATATTTCTATTTATTTAGTAGGATAGAGTATAACATGTAGCTTACTCTTTCCATAAGTGATTATACATGACATCTGAGTAAATGAATTATAAATATTTGAAAAAAAAAAGAATCGAATAGATCGGAATCGGAGCAACTATCTGAGATATAGATATAAAGTAAATATATCTATATATAAATATCTATACGAAATTATATGTTTATGTTAGTTGATGCTATTATTTTAACTCTAAACAATTCGATGAATTACTCTTAAAGGTTCACATCAGAATAATACTAGTTGATGAGAGTTACTTTGGAAACCAAAAAAAGTAAAACTTATTTCGGTTATTTTTTTTATTCTTCCAATTTCAATAAAATGCAATTAGATCTAGTATGAGTTGGCGATCAGAACATATATGGATAGATTTTTTAAGGGGATCCCGAAAAACAAGCAATTTCTGCTGGGCTTTTATCCTTTTTTTAGGTTCATTAGGGTTTTTATTGGTTGGAACTTCCAGTTATCTTGGTAGAGATTTGATATCTTTATTTCCGTCTCAGCAAATCATTTTTTTTCCACAGGGGATCGTGATGTCTTTCTATGGGATCGCAGGTCTTTTTATTAGTTCTTATCTATGGTGCACAATTTCGTGGAATGTAGGTAGCGGTTATGATCGATTCGATAGAAAAGAAGGACTAGCGTCTATTTTTCGTTGGGGATTTCCTGGAAAAAATCGTCGCATTTTCCTCCGATTCCTTCTGAAAGACATTCAATCCATCAGAATCGAAGTGAAAGAGGGTATTTATGCACATCGTGTCCTTTATATAGAAATCAGAGGCCAAGGGGCCATTCCCTTGACTCGTAATGAGAAGAATTTGACCCCACAAGAAATTGAACAAAAAGCTGCAGAATTGGCCTATTTCTTGCGTGTACCAATTGAAGTATTTTGAAAAATGAAGGGAAGAGTGAATGCTTTCGTATTCTTAGTTTTTAACACGAGGGAAAAACCGATAAATTATTTTTTTTTTATTTTGATCGAATAGAAAGGGACTTCTTTCACCTGTAAATCCTAATCCTGAAGTGGTTCTTTCGTGCATTCATCAAAACCGGGCAATTGCTTCAAATTAGAGTAATTGCTATATTTGGAAACAATCGATATTTTTTTCTTGATTCGAATTTCAAAAGTGGATTCTTTGTTTTTCTATTTTTGTATTGGTTCAAAATTGAAGGACTAACCACTCAAGCACAAATAAAAAACAGAGAATAGATTGATAATAGAATTAATATGACTTGTAATAGATAATAGAACTTAGGTTTGATATGAATATTCAATATTGTATCAAGTTGACGAATGAAGTAAATTCATTAAAAAAAAAAAATAAAAGACTAAAAAATGGCAAAAACGAAAGCATTCATTCCCCTTCTATATCTTGCATCTATAGTATTTTTGCCCTGGTGGATCTCTCTTTCATTTAAAAAAAGCCTAGAAGCTTGGGTTACTAATTGGTGGAATACTGGGCAATCTGAAATTTTCTTGAATCATATTCAAGAAAAAAATATTTTTAAAAAAATTTTAGAATTAGAGGGACTCTTGCTCTTGGACGAAATGATAAAAGAATACCCAGAAACACATCTACAAAAGCTTCCTATCGGAATTTACAAAGAAATAATCCAATTGATCAAGATAGACAATCATGATCGTATCCGTATGATTTTGTACTTCTCGACAAATATAATCTCTTTTGTTATTCTAAGTGCTTATTCTATTCTAGGTAATCAACAACTTTTTCTTCTTAACTCTTGGGTCCAAGAGTTCCTATATAACTTAAGTGATACAATCAAAGCTTTTTCTATTCTGTTATTAACTGATTTATGTATAGGCTTCCATTCGCCCCATGGTTGGGAACTAATGATTGGATCTGTTTACAAAGATTTTGGATTTGCTCATAATGATCAAATTATATCCGGTCTTGTTTCCACTTTTCCAGTCATTCTAGATACAATTTTAAAATATTGGATCTTCCGTTATTTAAATCGTGTATCTCCGTCACTTGTAGTGATTTATCATTCAATAAATGACTAAAAAATGATCCACTGATCGAATTTTTAGGTTTGTTACTTTGTACATAAGTAAAACATTCAAAATTTTACTTATTTATTCTACCCATCCAGGAGAATTCTTCCTAGATTCGAGTAAAATTATTTCAGTAAATAGCAGAATCAGGGATAGGGAACTATACTAGCAACCTACCTAATTTTATTGTAGAAATTTTCGGGATCAATGATTGGACCATGCAAACTAGAAATACCTTTTCTTGGATAAAGGCAGAGAGTACTCGATCCATTTTCCTATCTCTCATGATATATATAATAACTGGGGCACCTGTTTCAAATGCGTATCCCATTTTTGCCCAACAGGGTTATGAAAATCCACGCGAAGCGACCGGCCGTATTGTCTGTGCCAACTGCCATTTAGCTAATAAGCCCGTAGATATTGAGGTTCCACAAGCTGTACTTCCGGATAGTGTATTTGAAGCAGTTGTTCGAATTCCTTATGATAAGCAATTGAAACAAGTTCTTGGGAATGGTAAAAAAGGAGCTTTGAATGTCGGGGCTGTTCTTATTTTACCTGAGGGGTTTGAATTAGCCCCCCCCGATCGTATTTCGCCCGAGATGAAAGAAAAGATAGGCAATCTGTCTTTTCAGAACTATCGTCCCACTAAAAAAAATATTCTTGTGATAGGTCCTGTTCCTGGTCAGAAATATAGTGAAATCACCTTTCCTATTCTTTCCCCGGACCCTGCTACTAAGAAGGATGTTTACTTCTTAAAATATCCCATATATGTAGGTGGGAACAGAGGAAGGGGCCAGATTTATCCTGACGGGAGTAAGAGTAATAATAATGTTTATAATGCTACAGTAGCGGGTATAGTAAGCAAAATAATACGAAAAGAAAAGGGAGGATATGAAATAATCCTAGTGGATGCATTGGATGGGCGTCAAGTGGTGGATATTATCCCTCCAGGACCAGAACTTCTTATTTCAGAGGGCGAATCTATCAAACTTGATCAACCATTAACGAGCAATCCTAATGTCGGTGGATTTGGTCAGAGGGAGGCGGAAATAGTACTTCAAGATCCATTACGTGTCCAAGGCCTTTTGTTCTTTTTTGCATCTATTATTTTAGCACAAATTTTTTTGGTTCTTAAAAAGAAACAATTTGAAAAGGTTCAATTGTCCGAAATGAATTTCTAGATCGGTGGATTTCTCAACATTAAGTTTGTAAAAAGAACCAAATTCTTGTTGGAAATTCATTCTATAATTATGTATGACCTATAATTATGCCGGATTTTGGGAATTACTTGTATCACATTACTAGTCATAGTATGTATTGTATATTATGAAGACTACTATTTTACCTTGCAAATAGGAGGGGTATAATTATGTCACTCATATCAGATTGAAATGTCATCGAGTGTATCAATTTCTAGTCTAATAAAAAAAAAAAGACTATTAGATATCAAAAATAAGATAAGTAAACGGAGACTGTAGAATAGAAAAAATGATAGACCAAAGGAATCTAAAGGAGTTTAGAACTAATTATTTGTCTTCCTAGTCTTCGACACAAGAAAATTGATTTTCTTGTGTCGAAATAATACTTCATTATTCTTGATCCCATTCGTGAAAGATCCCTATTCTTAGTTTCTCTTTTTGTCGGTTTATCAGAACCACTTTTTTGAGATTTATTACATTACATAAGTAGTGAACAAAGAAAAAATCAAGGTCAATTTTTTAAGAAAATCCAACTTTTTCAATGAACTTATAAAAAAAAAAATGGAAACTTTGATTCTATATTCAAATAAATAGAGTAAAGAAAATTACGTTCTATTAGTATAGTAAGAAAGAAACGAAATAATGTTGTAGTTTTTTGAAACATTGGAAAAAGTGATCCATTTTCTTATTTGTACTAAAAAAATATTCTAATTAGTAAGAGCTCGCTGGGACCTACCCCCTCTTTTTTTTTTCTGATTCGAGGGGGGATCCTGTTGAGTTATTATGTTTTCATGTTTACAATTCAATTTATCCGATTATTACAAGGATGAACCCAATCCGGAATATGAACCATAAAAGAAAATACCGATTAAACCAATCACAGGAATACCAGTTACAGTACCTATTATCCAAAGAGGAACCCTTCCAGTAGTATCAGCCATTTGTACCACTTCCCTCCACATTTTCTC